TTCTTCGAAGGGATCTCTTAATTTTTGAGAGGGTTGCCCAAAAGCGGTATATAAGGCGTACCCAGTAAAGCTTACAAGTAAACCGGATATGGAGATGGCGACTAGGGTTGCTGTTTCCATTTTTTTTTTTTCAAAAATTGAAAATTTCAAGATCGTGATAATACCGTTTATTTACAACTACAACGAAATGATATACAAAGTCAACAAATTACAACCCATGATGAAAGAGGATTTATGGCTACAAAAACCGCTGAGAGTAGTTTGAAATCTGGACCAAGACGAACTGGTGTAGGGAGTTTATTGAAACCATTAAATTCGGAATATGGAAAAGTAGCTCCAGGGTGGGGGACTACACCACTTATGGGAGTCGCAATGGCTCTATTTGCAATATTTCTATCTATTATTTTGGAAATTTATAATTCATCCGTTTTACTGGATGGAATTTCAACGAATTAGTTCCTAAAAATTAGGAAGTCCTAGTTTTTTAATCAAAAAAAAAATTATTTTACTTAGACTTACTTAATGCTTATAAATACTTCAACTTAAGATTACTTAAGACTTGAGACTTGGATTTATAGACCATTCTGGTAGTTCGATCGTGAAATTTATTTGTTTCGATATTTCATTTCCGGAATATGAGCGTGTGACTTGTTATAATTGATCCTATTGATAATACAGAAAATGGATCTGTCATCTCTATCAAGATAATTTTACTTCGTCAGATATTGATTCTAGTCTCTGGAGCACGGACTATATAGAATAGATAAAGAAAAGAAATATTTGAACTATGATTCATACCTATTATTCAGACCTCGCAACCGGACTAAAAAAAAAAGGGGGAAATAGGTCTTTTCTAAATAAAACAATTTTTACTTCAGACTTCTTTTGAACGAAAGAAAACTCTTTCTCTAGATTTTATTGAGTCATTATATTCATTGAATATTGAATGAAGTGATGATCAAATGGTTTTTACTCAGAGAACCTTTGAGTTTAGCTTCGGCTTTCTTAAATCATCGTGGTTCTAGTATGAATCTGAGGTTTTAATTGATTCATAGGATCTCAACAAGAGAATTCCTAAAAAAAAAAAAACAGGGAAGAGAAGATTCAAAAGGCCTGTCACGATTTACATAAAGAAAGACGAATGAGCCAACTTGAGATTTTATTTATTGGCATTATCATCACAAAGAAGAGATTCTGGATTTCTCTTACTTCGCTTCGTGTCGTATCTTTGGGTCAAATCGAGTCAAGAAGAAGTTGAAAACTATCTATTCCATATCCGTTGAAACCAGTATTTGTGTGTTTTGCCTTGAGCCGTACGAGATGAAATTCTCATATACGGCTCTCGGAGGGGGAATCTTTCTTGGATTACCTATCTCAATAAAGTATATGATTGGTTTGAGGAACGTCTCGAGATTCAAGCGATTGCAGATGATATAACTAGTAAATATGTTCCTCCTCATGTCAACATATTTTATTGTCTAGGGGGGATTACGCTTACTTGTTTTTTAGTGCAAGTAGCTACGGGTTTTGCTATGACCTTTTACTATCGTCCAACCGTCATAGAGGCTTTTTCCTCTGTTCAATACATAATGACTGAGGCCAATTTTGGTTGGTTAATTCGATCAGTTCATCGATGGTCCGCGAGTATGATGGTTCTAATGATGATCTTGCACGTATTTCGTGTGTATCTTACGGGTGGGTTTAAAAAACCCCGCGAATTAACTTGGGTTACAGGGGTAGTTCTGGCTGTATTGACTGCATCTTTTGGCGTAACTGGTTATTCCTTACCTCGGGATCAAATTGGCTATTGGGCAGTCAAAATTGTAACAGGCGTGCCTGAGGCTATTCCTATAATAGGATCACCTTTGGTAGAATTATTACGTGGAAGTGCTAGTGTGGGCCAATCCACTTTGACTCGTTTTTATAGTTTACATACTTTTGTATTGCCTCTTCTTACTGCCATATTTATGTTAATGCACTTTTCAATGATACGTAAGCAAGGTATTTCGGGTCCTTTATAGAGAAGACATATCGTATATATTTTTAATTTATCATATCGGGGAAGAACAAGAGTCTTTCATTGCTACAAATATGGATTATTGAAAAATAAGGCATATTATTTGGATACTTCTCTTCAACTTTGAAATATTTTCTTGTTTATTTGATACGAATAGTTGAAGTATATTTTCCTAAAAGAGGATGGATTATGGGAGTGTGTGACTTGAACTATTGATTGGTCCATGTAGATATATGATTTTATCTGCCACGTTGGAGTTCACAACCCAATGTGTCTCCGCATCCAACCATCACGTAAATTCCCTTATGTAGCATAGGATAGGCTGGTTCGCTTGAGGATAATCTTTTCTATGATCATACTCGAATAATGCAATGCATAAAAAGGCTCCGTAAGATCCTTAGAATAAGCGATGTAACATGATCCAATGTTCTATTTATTCCACTTTGTTTGATTTTTTTTTCTTTCTCAATTCTAAGAAATTTA